CTTTTTCTCTTCAATCAAAACAAAAATGAACAATTAGAAATTAATTCTATAGGGTTGAATAAAGATTCGATTGACCATTTGATATAATTGCTATGCTTAGTGTGTGACTCGTTGGTTTTTTGTAGGATTAGGGTTCAAAACAAAAAATGGACCGGCCCATACATAGTATGAACTCAAAATTACAGAATTAATAACCAACTCATCGCTTCACATTATCTAGATCTAAACAACCAGTCAAGATATGATATATTGGTCATATCATTGTAGCAACTGAAATCTTTTTTGCATAAACACAAAAAAAAAACCAAACCAATCTGATTATGAGTTTGGGAAGCGAAATCTAGAATGATGTGGATAAATGGAAGAAGGGTGAGAGAAAGAGATAAAAAGAACGCCAATGATATATGATTCCAATATAATATGTAAGGTCTATGAATCATTTCATAAAAAGCAATGTAATAAAGCATCAAACTAATTCCTCCCGAATTAAATGAATATGTTCATAGAAAAAAAATCAAGAGCCTAGAGCCAATAAAGACTGAGAAGATTGACTCAAGAACAGGAGCTCCATTGTATAATTCAGACCTAACCATTAATTGAGAAGCGATGGGAACGACGGAAACCTGTGAATACAGAAGATTCTATTAAAAACGAATCCTAATGATTCATTGAGTGGGATGGCGGAACAAACCAGGTATCAATTCATTTGTTCTGAAAGATCGTGGGCTAACCTTACAATTGAAATAGATATTGAAAGAGTAAATGTTCGCCCGCGAAAGCTTTATTTTACCGAATTGCTCTATTTTTTGAGCGATCCGATATGATAAAGACAAAACAAAATAAAGATTCGTTATAGCCTTATATATTATTATATTATAAATAAATTATAAATAAAAAATTACATTATCTAGAAATATATGTTTAGCTATATATCCAAAAGCTATATATAAACAAGATATAAAAATTTCTAATAGAAATAGATTAGATGAAAATTAGATGAAATATCAAAGAATCCCACGATTCAGTGTATTATTCAAAAAAATTGAATTTTATCTTAACTAAATTTTTTTGAATCATTTCATTCGCGAGGAGCTGGATGAGAAGAAACTCTCATGTCCGGTTCTGGAGTAGAGATGGAATTTTAAAAAGACCCATCCACTATAACCCCAAAAGAACCAGATTCCGTAAACAACATAGAGGAAGAATGAAGGGAATATCTTATCGAGGTAATCGTATTTGTTTCGGTAGATACGCTCTTCAAGCACTTGAACCTGCTTGGATCACATCTAGACAAATAGAAGCGGGGCGACGAGCAATGACACGAAACGTACGCCGTGGTGGAAAAATATGGGTACGTATATTTCCAGACAAACCAGTTACAGTAAGACCTACAGAAACACGTATGGGTTCGGGGAAAGGATCCCCCGAATATTGGGTAGCTGTCGTTAAACCAGGTAGAATACTTTATGAAATGGGCGGAGTAGCAGAAAATATAGCTAGAAAAGCTATTTCAATAGCGGCGTCCAAAATGCCTATACGAACTCAATTCATTATTTCGGGATAGGAATAAAAGAAAAAGAGGTCTTTGGGATGAAAAAAAATTGCAGGTTTATTTTTTTGATTTTGGACAAACAATATTTCTTTTTTTTTTCCTTCGTTCTTTGCATTGAAAAATCGAATAAAAAAATGATATGATTCAACCCCAGACCCATTTGAATGTAGCGGACAACAGCGGGGCCCGAGAATTGATGTGTATTCGAATCATAGGAACTAGTAATCGCCGATACGCTCATATTGGTGACGTTATTGTTGCTGTGATCAAAGAAGTAGTACCAAATATGCCTCTAGAAAGATCAGAAGTAATCAGAGCTGTAATTGTACGTACCTGTAAAGAACTCAAACGTGACAACGGTATGATAATACGATATGATGACAATGCTGCAGTTATTATTGATCAAGAAGGAAACCCAAAAGGAACTCGAATTTTTGGTGCGATCGTCCGGGAATTGAGACAGTTAAATTTTACTAAAATAGTTTCCTTAGCCCCTGAGGTATTATAAGACGAGACCATGATATAGTTATAGTAAGCGAATGAAATAGATTAATTAGTAGATTGTGTTTCACGCATATACCTTTAATTTAATATTTAATAGAATTCATAAATAAAAAAATAAAAAAGAGCATGTTGATTATATCAAAATTAGCAGGCACCAATAATTTTAGTTCATCATGGGCAGGGACACTATTGCTGACATAATAACCTCTATACGAAATGTCGACATGGATAGAAAAGTAACGGTTCGAATAGCATCTACTAATATCACCGAAAACATTGTTAAAATACTTTTACGGGAAGGTTTTATCGAAAACGTGAGGAAACATCAGGAAAGCAACAAATATTTTTTGGTTTTAACCCTGCGACATAGAAGGAATAGGAAAGGAACATATAGAACTATTTTAAATTTAAAACGGATCAGTCGACCTGGTCTACGAATCTATTCTAACTATCAACGAATTCCTAGAATTTTAGGTGGTATGGGGATTGTAATTCTTTCTACTTCTAGAGGTATAATGACAGACCGAGAGGCTCGCCTAGAAAGAATTGGTGGAGAAATTTTGTGTTATATATGGTAATCCTTCTGATATTCGAATTGGATCCGGAACTTCCTATTTGTGAAAAAAAAAAGAGAAAGGGCGGGTTGTCTAATATCACTACTCCTCCATTAATTAATACTTTAAGGGGGTTTTACCTGGAATGAAAGAACAAAAATGGATTCATGAAGGTTTAATTACTGAATCACTTCCCAACGGTATGTTCCGGGTGCGTTTAGATAATGAAAATATGATTCTAGGTTATGTTTCAGGAAGGATCCGACGTAGTTTTATACGGATACTACCAGGAGATAGAGTCAAAATTGAAGTAAGTCGTTATGATTCAACCAAAGGGCGTATAATTTATAGAATCCGAAACAAGGATTCGAATAATTAGGGAGTTTTTCAACTTCAACATTCCTTTTTTCATGGAGATACAATTCGAAGTTCAAAATTTCAAGAAACTTATTTTCTTCCAAGAAGTAGATTCTTAATTAAGTTAAGGTAAGGAATAACAAATATGAAAATAAGGGCTTCTGTTCGTAAAATTTGCGAAAAATGTCGACTGATCCGTAGACGGGGACGAATTATAGTAATTTGTCCCAACCCGAGACATAAACAAAGACAAGGATAATTTTTCGAAAAGAGATTCTCTAAAGAACCCGATGTACAAATAAAAAAAATCATGTTTTGACATGAAATGGATATATCCATATATCTCTTACTCATATTTATGAGATGATAAAATATGGCAAAACCTATACCAAGAATTGGTTCACGTAGGAATGGACGTATTGGTTCACGTAAGAGTGCGCGTAGAATACCAAAGGGAGTTATTCATGTTCAAGCAAGTTTTAACAATACCATTGTGACCGTTACAGATGTACGGGGTCGGGTGGTTTCTTGGTCCTCGGCCGGTACTTGTGGATTCAGGGGTACAAGAAGAGGGACGCCATTTGCTGCTCAAACCGCAGCAGGAAATGCTATTCGTACAGTAGTGGATCAAGGTATGCAACGAGCAGAAGTCATGATAAAGGGTCCTGGTCTCGGAAGAGATGCAGCATTACGAGCTATTCGTAGAAGTGGTATACTATTAAGTTTCGTACGGGATGTAACTCCTATGCCACATAACGGCTGTAGACCTCCTAAAAAAAGACGTGTATAGGAATAAACTGTGTAGAAATAAACATTGAAGAGATTTCAAGAGAAATAAATGATTCAATGATCTGATCAAGTAATATTACTATGGTTCGAGAGAAAGTAACAGTATCTACTCGGACACTGCAGTGGAAGTGTGTTGAATCAAGAGTAGACAATAAGCGTCTTTGTTATGGACGCTTTATTCTGTCTCCACTTATTAAAGGTCAAGCCGACACAATAGGCATTGCGATGCGAAGAGCTTTGCTTGGAGAAATAGAAGGAACATGTATCACACGTGCAAAATCTGAGAAAATACCCCATGAATATTCTACCATAGTAGGTATTCAAGAATCAGTACATGAAATTTTAATGAATTTGAAAGAAATTGTATTGAGAAGTAATCTGTATGGAACTCGCGGCGCGTTTATTTGTGCCAGGGGTCCTGGATATGTAACTGCTCAAGACATCATTTCACCGCCTTCTGTGGAAATCGTTGATAATACACAACATATAGCTAGACTGATGGAACCGATTGATTTGTGTATTGGATTACAAATCGAGAGGAATCGCGGATATAGTATAAAAAGGCCAAATAACTTTCAAGACGGAAGTTATCCTATAGATGCTGTATTCATGCCTGTTCGAAATGCGAATCATAGTATTCATTCTTATGGGAATGGGAATGAAAGACAAGAGATACTTTTTCTCGAAATATGGACAAATGGGAGTTTAACTCCTAAAGAAGCACTTCATGAAGCCTCCCGTAATTTGATTGATTTATTTATTCCTTTTCTACATGCGGAAGAAGAAACTTTACATTTAGAGTACAATCAACACAAGAGCACTTTACCCCCTCTTACTTTTCATGATAGATTGGCTAAACTAAGGAAAAACAAAAAAGAAATAGAATTGAAATATATTTTTATTGACCAATTAGAATTGCCTCCCAGGATCTATAATTGCCTCAAAAGGTCCAATATACATACATTATTAGACCTTTTGAATAAGAGTCAAAAGGATCTTATGAAAATTGAAGATTTTCGCATAGAAGATGTAAAACAGTTATTGGGCATTCTAGAAAAACATTTCACAATTGATTAACCGAAGAATAATAAATAGATTGAATTTTTTTCATATTTTTTTTTTTTTTAGAAAAAAAACTGGGTTTTGAATCTTTAACCAAATCCATATATTCGGAATAGATTCAGAATTTAATTGAATAGATGTATCTAGGGAGAATTCACTTTGAAGCGACTATTCCCTAGATA